TAAGTATTCACCTTATCAATATCTCAAATCCATTATGGATTTTATTTGACGTCTAAATCCTTTGTCAGGCTATTGTTCTCTTATTTTATTCCTGGAGTAAGACATGGATTTCTCAATAAGATCAAGTCTTTTAATTACATGATGGACTCCTATGAAAAAAAAACATTGGCGCGTGTGTAAACGAGGTGCTCTACCAACTGAGCTATAGCCCTTGTGCTTTTGATATATATTTTATCATATTCGATAAATAAATTCTTGTCAAGATTAATATTACATGATCGAATCTCTTTGATTGCTAGTGCGTTGGTATTGTTTATTGGTATTGTTTATAAGTAATATAACTTCTATAATCCATTGATCTGATAGATGGGTACTTTTTTATTTAGGATGATAAATGACCTACTTAACTCAGTGGTTAGAGTATTGCTTTCATACGGCAGGAGTCATTGGTTCAAATCCAATAGTAGGTATAGTAGGTAAGGTATAGATAGAACTTATTAGATACCGGAATCAATGGTATCTAATAAGTTTTTCTACTCACCCTTTCTTTTTTTATTGTAATTTTCTATGTCTATCTATTTTTTTCAATTTTTAATTATTTTGCTGGACCAACTTGGTACGAGATCATATTGATAGCCTCTACTCGTGTCCTAGCTCGTCGGAGAGCTAGATTTGCCTCAATTGTTTGTCTTTTCCCTTCAGCCTTATTCAAGTTAGCTTCTGCTATTTTTAGAGTTTGTTGTGCTTCTTGTGGATCAATGTCACTACCCTTTTCCGCATCATTTACTAAAATAGTGATCTCATTATTGCCTATTCGAGCAAAACCGCCCATCAGAGCCATCGTTAACCATTGGTCGTTAAGGCGTATTCTCAAAATACCTATATCTAAAGCTGTGGCAATAGGCGCATGATTTTTTAATACCCCAATTTGTCCACTATTAGTAGATAAAATAATTTCCTTCACTTCTGAATCCCAAACAGTTCGATTGGGGGTCAGTACACAAAGATTTAAAGTCATTTCTTGAATTTGTTCTCCATTTAATAGTTCGCAGCCTTCGCGGTAGCTTCATCGATATTACCCACCAAATAAAAGGCTTGTTCAGGAAGACTATCTAATTCTCCAGAAAGAATCAATTGAAACCCTCTAATTGTTTCTGCTAGACCAACATATTTCCCTGGGGAACCTGTAAATACTTCTGCTACGAAAAAAGGTTGGGATAAGAAACGTTCGATTTTTCGTGCTCTTGCTACGGTTAAACGATCCTCTTCGGATAATTCGTCCAACCCAAGAATAGCGATAATGTCCTGAAGTTCTTTGTAACGTTGTAACGTTTGTTTAACCCTTTGCGCAGTTTCATAATGTTCTTCACCAACGATCCGAGGTTGGAGCATGGTTGACGTTGAATCTAAAGGATCGACTGCTGGATAGATACCTTTGGAAGCTAATCCTCTTGATAGTACAGTAGTAGCATCCAGATGTGCAAATGTCGTGGCAGGAGCAGGATCAGTCAAATCGTCTGCAGGTACATAAACTGCTTGAATAGAAGTTATAGACCCTTCTTTGGTAGAAGTAATTCGTTCTTGTAAAGTACCCATTTCAGTACCCAGGGTCGGTTGATAACCCACAGCGGAGGGCATTCGGCCCAATAGGGCCGATACTTCGGATCCGGCTTGGACAAAACGGAAGATATTGTCGACAAATAGAAGGACGTCCTGTTCATTGACATCTCGGAAATATTCTGCCATAGTTAGGGCAGTTAAACCAACTCTCATCCGAGCTCCGGGCGGTTCATTCATTTGGCCGTAGACTAGAGCTACTTTTGATTCCGCAATCTTTTTTTCATTAATTACTCCGGATTCTTTCATTTCCATATAAAGATCATTTCCCTCACGAGTACGCTCACCTACTCCGCCAAATACGGATACACCTCCATGAGCTTTGGCAATATTATTGATCAATTCCATAATCAGTACTGTTTTACCTACCCCAGCTCCACCGAAAAGTCCTATTTTTCCGCCACGGCGATAAGGAGCTAAAAGATCTACTACTTTAATTCCTGTTTCAAAAATGGATAATTTTGTATCTAACTGTATAAAGGCAGGCGCGGATCTATGAATAGGAGATGTTGTGCGAGTATCTACAGGACCTAAATTATCAATAGGCTCTCCAAGCACGTTGAAAATTCGACCTAGGGTTGCTCCGCCGACTGGAACACTTAGGGGAGCTCCCGTGTCAATCACACCCATTCCTCTCTTTAGACCATCTGTAGCACTCATAGCTACAGCTCTAACTCTATTATTTCCTAATAATTGCTGTACTTCACAAGTTACGTTAATTTCTTGGCCAACAGTATCTCGACCTTGAACTATCAGAGCGTTGTAAATATAAGGCATCTTCCCTGGTGAAAAAACTACATCGAGTACCGGACCAATTATTTGCGTGATACGTCCCAGATTTTTTTTTTCAAGTCCAGAAACCTCAATATCCGAAGTCGTAGGA